TTGAAAGATTGACTATCCAATTAATTTGGAAATAACGAAAAGATTATTAGTAATCACTGCCTCTCTTGCTAAAGTTCATATCCATATCGAAAGTATTTGAATAAAATCATAAGAATATGTATACTGTACACCTTAATTTTATTATGTTATTTCCTTGGGATTGTAGTTCAATTGGTCAGAGCACCGCCCTGTCAAGGCGGAAGCTGCGGGTTCGAGCCCCGTCAGTCCCGATGGATCCAAATCCAATAAAAAAATACATCAATTCATCCTTCCATATTTCTGTTCTGTGAAAGGGAGTACAAACAGTAGAATTTCATTGCTAACAGGAATCTCTTTTCTTTGTTATTTTTTTGAATTTCTTCTATTGTTTGGAACCAATGGTAAGTGGAAAAGTGGTTAGATGATACTTCATCAAATGATTGTACAAGGAGGGCGCTAATTTTTATATTATAAAAATATAAAAGAATGAAAAATAGAAAATAGAAATAAAAAATAAAGTAAAGAAGTAAATGGATTTTTGATTGTATCAAAATTGACTTTGGAATTCGGTATGGATAAAAGATCTTCCTATGTTATACTATTCAATTCTTGACGATGAATCAATTTGTCAGATATTGTTATTCATGATATTGATCCGATTCGATTATATCTCGATGTAATTCATCCCATTGAATTTACAGACAAAAGATTTATCATCTCTATGGGATTAAATCCCGAGTTATTGCGAATTAAAGAAAAATGAAAGGATGAAATTATGGAAGTAAATATTCTCGCATTTATTGCTACTGCACTGTTCATTCTAATTCCTACTGCTTTTTTACTTATAATATACGTAAAAACAGTAAGTCAAAGTGATTAATTTGAATTAAACTTGTGACTCTTTAGTTCTTATCACTGATTAAAGAAAAGAGAAGAAATAAAATAAAAGGATTCAAATTTCACGTTTTAAATGAAATGATCGAACTAGAATCAGCAGTATTCTATGAGAGCAGTATTCGATGAGATACTAGATAGTATGGTAGAAAAATATTTTTCTACCATACAATACTAGTATTGTTATTTACTTTATAAAGTTTGCTGTATGACGATACAGGTTAATTTAATATAATATATATCAATGACATTATTATCTTCATATATAGATATCAATTCCATATATAATGTACATAGTGCCATGTCCCAATTCTATTTCTTTGCTTCATCCATTTCTATTTGATTTGTGTTGATTCCAATCAATTTGAAATAATCGAAAGACCACTCTTACTCTTATGATTCTAATTCCTAGATTTCTTATCTTTTTTAATTTAATATGAATTTCGATATACATTGAAAGAAAAAAAGAATCAAATCAATGAAAGAAAAGTAGATATGGGTATAATAAAAGGAAATCAAGTAATCTTCTTGTTAGCATTCCAACAAAGAAGTAATTAATTGACTAGTTGACAAAGGATCCAGAGGTTCCATGGGAACTTCTTCGAATTTCGAAAAGGATTAATAAACCTCACCGATTTTAACCTTTCAACCATGATATGAAATCAAAAAAGAGACTAGCATAAATAATATTTTAAATAAGATCTTTAAAATAATAAAACACAAATGGTAAGTGCGCAATATGTGACTTGCCCAAAGACAATATTTTCTTATGTGTAGTATCTCCTTGGACAACCGCTACGTCTATGTTGTTTTTCGTAAAGTCTATGTTGTTTTCCGTAAAAAAGTGTATCGACGTAATGTAATAACAGAACTATTTTCTTTTCTCTTTGAAGAGGAAAGAAAAAGAAGGAAAAAAATAACAAAGAAAAAGTAAAGTATATAGTAATAAAAGGTTTCGTTCTTACTCATTGTCACTATAAGAAGATTTATGAAGAATTCGATTGAAAAAGATTTCATACCATTTGGAGCACTTTTACTTTCGAAATAGGAACATAGGAATAATTGAAATCTTTGTTTGATTGAAAGAGTTCATATATTATTTGAAAGAGTTCATATATTATTTATAGAATACATTACTCCACTAGAATCCAATACATATAACTTCGAAATGAAAATATTTTCAAATTCAATTTTGAAATTGAAATAGTAAATTAAAAAATAGTCTTTGCAGAACGATCTATAAAAAAAATTGATACAGTTTGATTCCTAAACTCAATTAGTAGTACTTCTAGAGTCCACTTCTTCCCCATACTACGAGTGAAAGGGAAAATGTAAAGACTACCATTAAAGCAGCCCAAGCGAGACTTACTATATCCATGTAAATTATGTCCTCGATCTCTATGAAGGAATTATTCAATTATTGTTCACTAATAATAGTAGAATTACCAGCAAAGAGTCAAAAGGGAGTTCTGATCCAACACCATTGATGAAACAATCCAATAAATCCAATTAGACCAAGTTCTAATGATTATATTCGAAGATTTCTAGTATAATCGGAAAACATTAAGTACAAGCAAAATACGTAGAGACAACCTTTGACGTCTCAGAAGTATCAAAGAAATGTTAT